AATTTATAACTTAGAAATTTTAGTATTGAGACCCATTTCATAAAATTTTAATCCTAATTTTTAGGCTTTTGGTGACGAATAATTTGTGATGTCATATTTATATATGTTATATATAATATGTGGTGGCATAAGTTAACTCATACTACAACTTGTTAGCTTTGTACGCTTAGTTGAGCCTTCCTTGGTTTCGGGGTTTGACAAGGATAACAGGATTTTCTGAGCGTAGGGGGTAAGGGGGTTTGTCGCGTGAAAACCAAAAGGGGGCATATAGTATAAAGATGTGTTGAGTAAATATACCTTATGCACTTGAGTTAAACTAATGTAACTCTTATGTTATGTCTTTCAATCATTAACCTATATTAATTAAAGCAGGTATAAATGATCCACCTTGACAGTTATTTGAATTTGCACTGTGAGATGCCAGTTGAAAGGAAACCAGAAAAGAGAACGTTATGCATATAAGAGAACGCTCGGCATGGTGGGTAACGAGACATATGTACTACACCATTAATCAAATGCCAGATATAATTATCCGAGGGTGGAATTCTACAATTATGTACCTGAAATAGGAACCAAATGCCAGTAATAGTTCATTTTGTGCGACCCCCACAATTATTGTCCCTGATTCTATCATTAATAATTTGCCTTTATATAAACTGGTTGGTGGTTTCTTACTACATTAATATTCATTAACATAGATGTTAGTTGGTTATTTCAAAGTAAATTAGGAGGACGACGTAATGGTAGATGACCTATTTCTTTATTTTAAAATGAGTTCATGTTGGGTTTAAATGTGTGTCTTATGCATAGCTTATAAGTTAGTACCTGCTTTATGGTTTAAATAAATTGTTGGTGATAATACATAGTATGTACTAATACATTAATGTAATATTATGCATATTATGTACTAAACCATAATGCTGAGATCAGAAAATAGTTTAGTTTAGAATTCTGGCTTTGGGAGCCAGAGGTGGGAGTTAAAATCTCTCTTTTCTGGCGCTAGGGAGGAGTTTAACCTCCGATCTTCGGATTACAAGACCGATGCTTTTAGGCTAAGCTACTAGGGCAAGCTCATTCTAGTGCTTTATTTTCTAGTCATCCTGCTAGTGGAATTAGGACTAGGAATAGGGCAAAATAAAGGACTGAGGCGATTTGTCCGATAATAATGAATGGGTGTTCTACTGGTATGCCCCCAATTCATGTAAGGATAATTATGTCTGCGACTAGGGTTCAGAATAGGAATTGGGTGATGGGTCGGAATGTTAGTCCTCGTTGTTTAGATGTGTGTAGGATTGGTACTACTATCAGTACGAGGATGGAGAATAGGAGGGCTAAGACTCCTCCTAGTTTATTAGGAATTGATCGTAAGATGGCGTAGGCAAATAGGAAGTATCATTCGGGTTTGATGTGGGGAGGTGTAACTAGGGGGTTTGCGGGTGTGAAGTTTTCAGGGTCTCCTAGGAGGTTGGGGGAGAATAGGGCGAGGCATGTGAGGCCTAGAAGTATTGCTACGAATCCTAGAAGGTCTTTGTACGAGAAGTATGGGTGGAAGGTGATTTTATCTGCGTCAGAGTTAAGTCCTATTGGGTTATTTGATCCTGTTTCGTGTAGGAATAGGAGATGTAGAATGGTTGCTGCGGCAATTACGAATGGTAGTAGGAAATGGAAGGCGAAGAATCGTGTTAGGGTTGCATTGTCTACTGAAAATCCTCCTCAGATTCATTGAACTAGTGCGTCTCCTGCGTAGGGGACTGCAGATAGAAGGTTGGTAATTACTGTGGCACCTCAGAAAGATATTTGTCCTCAGGGAAGGACGTAACCTACGAAGGCTGTTATTATTACTAGAAGGAGCAGGATAACGCCAATGTTTCAAGTTTCTTTGTAGAGGTAGGAGCCATAATATAGTCCTCGGGCAATATGTATGTAGATGCAAATAAAGAAGAAGGAGGCTCCATTGGCGTGAATGTTGCGGATAAGTCAACCGTAATTAACGTCCCGGCAGATGTGAGTAACGGAGGAGAAGGCAGTTGAGATATCTGAGGTGTAGTGCATGGCTAAGAATAATCCTGTTAAGATTTGGGTAATTAAGCATAGTCCTAGTAAGGATCCAAAGTTTCATCATACTGAAATATTTGAGGGGGCTGGTAGATCAACTAATGCGTCGTTAGCGATTTTAATTAGGGGGTGTGTTTTTCGTAGGCTTGCCATTAGGGTTCTTATAGTTGAATAACAACGGTGGTTCTTCAAGTCACTGGTCTCGGTTAGAATCCGAGTGAGAATTATGACTTATCTTGTTTCTTTGCTGTTGATTGCTTTGATTGTTGGTTTGGTTGCTGTGGCTTCCAATCCTGCCCCCTATTTTGCTGCTTTTGGTTTGGTGGTGGCGGCGGGGGTTGGGTGTGGGGTACTTATTGGCCATGGGGGGTCGTTTTTATCATTAGTTCTTTTTTTAATTTATTTGGGGGGCATACTGGTGGTGTTTGCATATTCTGTGGCTTTAGCTGCTGAGCCGTTTCCTGAAGCTTGGGGGGATCGTTCTGTAGTTGGGTACGTGTTGGTTTATCTTTTAGGGGTTGGTTTAATAGTGGGTTTGTTTTGAGAGAATTGATACGAGGGCTCTTGGGGGGTGGTGGATAATTTAAAGGAGTTTTCTATGTTGCGGGGGGATACTAGTGGGGTGGCTATGATGTATTCGTCTGGTAGTGGAATGTTGGTTATTTGTGCTTGGGTATTGCTCTTAACTTTATTTGTTGTATTAGAGCTTACTCGGGGTTTAAGTCGTGGTGCCCTTCGGGCTGTTTAAATGGTGGCCAATAGAATTGCAAGTGTTGTAGATAAGAGGAAGATGGTTAGGTAGGTTTTAATTATTCCTCGTTGAGTGTCGCTTGTAATTTTGGCTATTTTTACTTGTAGGGATGTTGCTCCTTTTGGTCCTGCGGCTTCAAATCATGTTTGATCTACGAGTTGGGTGGCAATTGATTGTCCTAGGGTTAGGTTGAGTTTTGGGATGAGTCGATGGATAATTGCGGGAAAGTATCCAAGTATGTTTGAGAAGTGGTGGAGGGGGGTTGTGGGGATAGTTTTGAATTGTTTGTTAGTTAGTGCGGTTAATTCTATGGCGACTAGTAGGCCGATGATTGTGACTGCAAGGGCAGCTAGTTTAAGGGCTATTGGTATGGTTATGATAGGGGTTTTGGAGGGCAGGAAGTTTGATGTAATGATAAGGCCTGCAATAATGCTTCCTCAAGCGAGTCGTTTGATGGGATTAATAACTGATTGGTTGTTTTCATTAATTGGAGAGAGGGGAAGGAATCGGGGAGTTCCCATGGTAACGAAAAATACGACTCGGAAGCTGTATACGGCGGTGAATGATGTGGCGATGAGTGTGAGGATTAGGGCTCAGGCGTTTAGGTGTGAGGTGTTTAGGGCTTCGATGATAGCATCTTTTGAGAAAAAGCCGGCTAGGAAGGGAGTTCCTGTGAGTGCTAGGCTACCAATTGTTAAGCAGGTTGAGGTGAATGGTATTAGGTTTTGTAGGCCTCCCATTTTTCGGATATCTTGTTCGTCGTTTAGGCTGTGGATGATTGATCCGGAGCATAGGAATAGCATGGCCTTGAAGAAGGCATGTGTACAAATGTGAAGGAATGCTAGTTGGGGCTGGTTAAGTCCAATTGTAACTATTATTAGGCCTAGTTGGCTTGATGTTGAGAAAGCGACGATTTTTTTAATGTCGTTTTGAGTCAGGGCACAGGCGGCTGTGAATAGTGTGGTTAGAGCTCCTAGGCAGAGGCAGATTGTTAGGGCCAGTTTGTTGTTTTCTATGAGAGGGTGAAGTCGGATTAAGAGGAAGATTCCTGCTACGACCATGGTGCTGGAGTGCAGTAGGGCAGACACTGGCGTGGGGCCCTCCATGGCGGAGGGAAGTCAGGGGTGTAGCCCAAATTGTGCTGATTTTCCGGTTGCTGCTAAGATTAGTCCTAGCAGAGGGAGGGTTATGTCAAAGTTTTTTGATAGGAAGAAGATTTGTTGGATTTCCCATGAGTTTATGTTTATTGCAAGTCAGGCTATAGTTATGATTAGCCCGATGTCCCCTACTCGGTTATATAGAACGGCTTGTAGGGCTGCTGTGTTGGCGTCTGCCCGTCCGTACCATCAGCCGATGAGGAGGAATGATATAATTCCTACTCCTTCCCAGCCAATGAAGAGTTGGAACATGTTGTTGGCTGTTACTAGAATAATTATGGCTACTAAGAATAATAAAAGGTATTTGAAGAATCGATTTATGTAGGGGTCAGAGTGTATATACCATGATGCAAATTCTAGAATTGATCAGGTGACATAGAGGGCAATTGGGGTGAAGATAAGGGAGTAGTGGTCAAATTTGAAGCTAATGTTGATGTCAAATGTGGATGTATTTATTCAGTGTCAGTTTGTTACGATGGTTTCAGCTCCTTGGTCTAAGAATATTATGAGTGGGAGGAGGCTAATGAAAAATGCAGTGCTTACGGCGGTTTTGACGTGCGAGGTAGCTCATTTTGGGTCTTGTGGGTTTGGGCTGAGTGTGGTTAGTAGGGGGTAAATAAGGATTGTGAGTACTAGGATTAGTGTGGAGGAAAGAACTAGGGTTGTTGGGTGCATAGCTTTCACTTGGATTTGCACCAAGAGTTTTTGGTTCCTAAGACCAATGGATGAGCTGTTATCCTTTGAAAGCGCGAGGAAACCACGGAGTTTAACCGTGGAGTTAAGGATTAGCAGTACTTATTGCCTCGGGCCTTCCTCGGTGAGTAAGGGGATTTTAACCCCCATCTTTAGAATCACAATCTAATGTTTTGAGTTAAACTATACTTACTAGTAGCATCAGCCTCATATGAGTTCTGGTTTTGTTACTAAGAGAATTACGGGAATAAGGTGAAGTACTATTAATAGGTGTTCTCGTGTGTGAAAGGGTGGTAGTCCTACAATGTGATTGGGTGTTGGGCCTCGTTGGGATATCAGGAATATGTAGAGGGAATAGCCTGCTGTAATCAGTGTTCCTGTTCCTGTTAGGATAATGGTTCATGGGGATCAGTTAAATAAGGTGCTGATAATTATAATCTCTCCCATGAGGTTTGGGAGAGGTGGGAGTGCCAGGTTAGCAAGGTTGGCAATGAATCATCAGACCGCTGTTAGTGGAAAGATTATTTGGAGCCCTCGGGCTAATACTATAGTTCGGCTGTGAGTTCGCTCATAGGCGGTGTTGGCTAAACAGAATAGTGCGGAGGATACTAGTCCGTGGGCAATTATTAAAATAATTGCTCCTGTAAATCCTCATGGGGTTTGGATTAGGATTCCGCCTGCAACCAGGCCTATGTGGCTTACGGATGAGTAGGCAATAAGTGATTTTAAATCTGTTTGGCGTAGGCAGATAGAGCCAGTTATAATAATACCTCATAGGGCGAGGATAATAAAGGGGTAGGCCAGCTCTTTGGACAGGGGATCTAGTATTACTATTATTCGTATCATTCCATAGCCTCCTAGTTTTAAGAGAACTGCGGCTAGAACTATAGACCCTGCTACGGGGGCTTCTACATGTGCTTTTGGGAGTCAGAGATGGACGCCATAGAGGGGTATTTTTACTAAGAAGGCGATTAGACATCCGGCCCATCAAATTTTATGTCCCCATGAGCTGAGGATAAGTGGTTGTGAATATGGTAAAATTAGTATGGATAGGGTTCCTGTGGAGTGTTGTAGGAGGAGAAGAGCTACTAGGAGGGGAAGTGATCCTGCTAGGGTGTAGAATAGGAAGTAGGTTCCTGCGTTTAGGCGTTCTGTTTGATTCCCTCATCGGGTAATAATGATGAGGGTGGGGATTAGTGTGGCTTCAAATATAATGTAGAACATAATGATTTCTGTAGCTCCGAATGCTATGATTAGGAAGGTTTGTAGTGAGGCCAGAAGTGTAATGTATAGTCGTTGACGGTTAATTGGTTCTGGGTTAATGTGGTTTTGGCTGGCTAGAATTATTAGTGGAAGTAGTCAGCATGTTAGTACCAGGAGAGGGGTTGAAAGGGGGTCTGTGGCTATATAGGTGTTAGAGGCAGATCATCCTGTTTCTGATGTTCATTTCAGTCAGGTTAGGCTGGTGAGTGCAATTAGTAGGCTGTGTGCAGTTGTGGTTGTTCAAAGTCATTTTGGTGAGGATAATCAGATTGTTGGGAATAGCATGATTGTGGGTATTAGTACTTTTAGCATTGTAGGAGGTTAAGGTTTTGTAAGCGGTCAGTTCCGTGGGTTCGGGCAGTGGCAACTAAAAGTGCCAGTCCTGCGCTGGCTTCACAGGCGGAGAAGGCTAGTAATAATATAGGCGCTGCAGAGAATCCTATTGATTCAAATTGTAAGGCTCATAGGGCTAGTGCAATGAAAAGTGATAGCATTATTCCTTCAAGGCACAGTAGTGCCGAGAGTAAATGGGTTCGGTGGAATGCCAGGCCTATTAGCCCCAAGATAAATGCTGAGCTAAAGCTGAAGTGTACGGGTGTCATAAGGGGGTCGTGGAATTAAACCACGGTTTTCTGAGCCGAAATCAGAGGTCTTGTCTTGGACTAACTCCCTATTCTGCTCATTCTAAGCCTCCTTGTGTTCATTCATAAATTAGTCCTAGTGTAAGTAAGATTAGGACTGTTGTGGCTCAGAAGAAGGTTCCGGCGGGGTTATGGAGCTGGTCTCCTCAGGGTAGGGGGAGGAGGAGGGCAATTTCTAAGTCAAAGAGTAGAAATAAGATTGCCACCAAGAAGAATCGGAGAGAAAATGGTAGTCGGGCAGATCCTAGGGGGTCAAAGCCGCATTCGTAGGGGGAAAGTTTTTCTGCGTCTGGGTTTATTTGGGGGAGTCAGAAGGATACTATTGCTAGGATGGAGGATAGGGCTGTGGTAATAATCAGAATAGTCATGATTAAATTCATTATCTTTCCTTGGGGTTTAACCAAGACTGGGTGATTGGAAGTCACTCGTACTAACTTTAATACTAGAAAGATTATGAGCCTCATCAGTAAATTGATACGTAGAGGAATAGTCATACTACGTCGACGAAGTGTCAGTATCATGCGGCGGCTTCAAAGCCAAAGTGGTGTTCGGATGTAAAGTGATATTGGATTTGTCGCAGAAGGCAGACAGCTAAAAAGGTAGACCCGATGATAACGTGGAGTCCGTGGAATCCTGTGGCTACAAAGAATGTTGAGCCGTATACGCCGTCTGCGATTGTGAAAGGTGCTTCATAATATTCTATGGCCTGGAGGGCTGTAAAATAGAAGCCGAGTAGAATGGTGAGTGTGAGGGATTGGATGGCTTGTTTTCGTTCTCCTTCTATAAGGCTGTGATGTGCCCATGTCACTGTCACTCCGGACGCCAGGAGGACAGCTGTGTTAAGAAGGGGCACTTCGAATGGATCTAAGGGGGTAATTCCTGTGGGGGGTCAGCATCCTCCCAGTTCTGGTGTAGGTGCTAAGCTTGAGTGGTAGAAGGCTCAGAAGAATCCCAGGAAGAAGAATACTTCAGATGTAATAAAAAGGATTATCCCGTATCGTAAGCCTTTTTGGACAGGGGGAGTGTGGTGTCCTTGGAAAGTCCCTTCCCGAATAATGTCTCGTCATCATTGATATATTGTGAGGAGTAAAAGAATTAGTCCGAGAGTTATTAGTGTAGTTGAGTGGAAGTGGAACCAGATTGCTAGGCCAGATGTTATTAGGAGGGCACCGACTGCGCCGGTTAGTGGTCATGGGCTTGGATCAACCATATGATATGCATGTGCTTGGTGGGCCATTAAACGTTCTCTTGGAGATAGAGGCTTAGGAGGAGGACAAATACATAGGCTTGAATTATTGCCACTGCTACTTCTAGTAGTGTGAGAAGAAATAGGACGGTGGCAGTTAAAATTGCTACTGTTGGTATTATTGGGAGAAGGACAAATACAGCAGTAGCAATTAGTTGAATTAGTAGGTGACCTGCAGTTAAGTTAGCTGTTAGTCGTACGCCCAGGGCTAATGGGCGGATAAATAGGCTAATTGTTTCGATAATGATTAACACGGGAATTAGGGGAATAGGTGTTCCTTCGGGTAGGAGGTGTCCTAGGGCAACTGTGGGTTGGTTTCGCATTCCAATAATAACAGTGGCTAGTCAGAGCGGTACGGCAAATCCTATATTTAGTGAGAGCTGAGTTGTGGGTGTAAAAGTGTAGGGCAGTAGTCCGAGCATATTAATAGTAATTAAAAATACTATTAGGGAGGCTAGCAGGAGGGCTCATTTGTGTCCTCCTACATTTAGGGGTAATATTAGCTGGTTAGTAAATCGGTTAATTAATCAGCCTTGAATGGTAATTAGGCGGTTATTAATTCATCGTGATGAGGGGGTTGGATATAATACCCATGGGAGTGCAATTGCGATGGCAATTAGTGGAATTCCTAGGTAGGACGGGCTTGCAAATTGGTCGAAGAAGCTTATTGCCATGGTCAGTCTCAGGGTTCTGTTTTGTGTTTTTCGGCGCTCATGGGGGTGGGTTCATTTGGTGAGATGTGATTTAGGACTTTAGTTGGAATAATAGTAAGAAAAATTAATCATGAGAATACTAAGATTGCAAATCAAGGGGCAGGGTTTAATTGAGGCATTTCACTAGAGGTGGTTAGGAGGCACCAATCTTTGGCTTAAAAGGCCAACGCTGTATTCCTGTTTTAGCTTTCTAGTGAGGCGTCTTCTAGTATAAGTGAGGATCAGTTTTCGAAGTGTTCGAGTGGGACTGCTTCTACTACAATAGGTATAAAGCTGTGATTTGCCCCACAAATCTCAGAGCATTGTCCGTAGAATACACCTGGGCGGGAGGCAATGAAGGCGGCTTGGTTTAATCGCCCTGGGACTGCGTCTATTTTTACACCTAGGGATGGGACAGCTCAGGAGTGTAGCACGTCTTCGGCGGAAACGAGAACTCGGATTGGGGACTCTATTGGAACAACCATTCGGTGGTCTGTTTCAAGGAGGCGGAATTGTCCTGGGGTAAGGTCTTGGGTGGGGATTATGTAGGAATCGAATCCTAGGTCTTCGTAGTCGGTGTATTCGTAGCTTCAATATCACTGGTGTCCTATTGCTTTAATTGTTAGGTGGGGGTCATTAATTTCGTCTATAAGATAAAGAATTCGGAGGGAGGGAAGGGCAATTAAAACAAGGATTACGGCTGGTAAAACAGTTCATACGATTTCAATTTCCTGAGAGTCTAAAATATATTTGTTAGTAAGCTTAGTTGAGACTATTGCAACAATAATGTAAAGTACTAAAGTGCTAATTAAGAATACAATTATTAAGGCGTGGTCGTGGAAGTGAAGAAGTTCTTCTATAACGGGTGATGCCGCGTCTTGGAATCCTAGTTGTGTGGGATGTGCCATTAAGCATTAAGCTTAAGACATGCGGGAGTTTAACCCACGATTTCACCTTGACAAAGTGATGTAATATACGAATTTACTAATGTCTTAGAAGGAAGTGGCAGAGTGGTTATGCGGCTGGCTTGAAACCAGCACATGGGGGTTCAATTCCTCCCTTCCTCGATTAATTTGATTGAACTTGTACAAATGCTGGCTCCTCGAATGTGTGGTAGGGAGGGGGACATCCGTGAAGTCATTCTACGTTTGTTGTGGTTAGTTCTACAGACGAGACTTCTCGTTTGGCGGCGAAGGCTTCTCATAGGATAAATAGGAATATAATTACTGCTACCAATGAAATTAGTGATCCGATAGAAGAAACCGTGTGTCAAAGGGTGTAGGCATCTGGGTAGTCTGAGTATCGTCGTGGCATTCCTGCTAATCCCAGGAAGTGTTGTGGGAAGAATGTGAGGTTAACACCTACAAATATTACCCCAAAGTGGATTTTGGTTCAGGTGCTGTGTAGTGTATACCCTGTAAATAGGGGGAATCAGTGTACAAAGGCTGCCATAATGGCAAATACAGCACCCATTGATAGGACGTAGTGGAAGTGTGCAACTACATAATATGTGTCATGAAGAACAATGTCAAGTGATGAGTTGGCTAAGACAATTCCTGTTAGTCCTCCCACTGTGAATAGGAAAATAAAGCCCAGGGCCCATAGTATAGGCGTTTCTCATTTAATTGATCCTCCGTGGAGTGTGGCCAATCAGCTAAAAACTTTTACACCTGTTGGAATGGCAATAATTATTGTTGCGGATGTAAAGTATGCACGAGTGTCTACGTCCATCCCAACTGTAAACATGTGATGGGCTCATACAATAAAGCCTAGGAGGCCGATTGCTATTATAGCTCATACTATTCCTATATATCCAAATGGTTCTTTTTTACCTGCATAATAAGCTACAACATGGGAAATAATGCCAAATCCGGGTAAAATGAGAATGTAAACTTCTGGGTGTCCGAAGAATCAGAATAGGTGTTGATAAAGGATTGGGTCTCCTCCTCCTGCAGGGTCGAAGAATGTTGTATTTAAATTGCGGTCTGTTAATAGTATTGTAATACCGGCGGCCAGTACTGGGAGCGACAGAAGTAATAAAACGGCTGTTACGAGTACGGCCCAAACGAAGAGGGGTGTCTGGTATTGAGAGATAGCTGGAGGTTTTATGTTAATGGTTGTAGTAATAAAATTGATTGCCCCCAGGATGGATGATACACCTGCTAGATGGAGGGAGAAGATGGTAAGGTCTACGGATGCTCCTGCGTGGGCAAGGTTTCCTGCGAGCGGCGGGTATACCGTTCACCCTGTTCCGGCCCCGGCTTCAACCCCGGAAGAGGCTAAGAGTAGAAGAAAGGAGGGGGGAAGGAGTCAGAAGCTTATATTGTTTATTCGAGGAAATGCCATGTCAGGGGCTCCAATTATTAGCGGAACAAGTCAGTTCCCAAAGCCTCCAATAAGGATGGGCATTACTATAAAGAAAATTATAACGAAAGCATGCGCAGTGACGATGACATTATAAATCTGGTCATCACCTAGAAGTGACCCGGGTTGGCTTAGCTCAGCGCGGATTAAAAGGCTGAGGGCAGTTCCAACTATTCCGGCTCAGGCACCGAATACTAGATAAAGGGTGCCAATGTCTTTGTGGTTGGTAGAGAAGAATCAGCGTGTGATTGCCACAGGTAGGGTAGCCGAGCGTTTAGGCGGTGGGTTGTAGCCCCGAAGACAGAGGTTCAAGTCCTCTCCTTATCACAGCCCCGTGGTGGAGTACATATTGGATTGCAAATCCAAAGACGCAGATTAAACCCTGCCGGGGCTTTCCCGCCTTACCCGGCTAACGGCGGGAAAGTAGATGAATGCTCGCTGGCTTGAGCGCTTAGCTGTTAACTAAGAGTTTGTAGGATCGAGGCCTTCTCATCTAGAAAGGCTTTAGCTTAATTAAAGTGTCTGATTTGCATTCAGAAGATGTGGGATAGAGTCCCGCAAGTCTTAGCCAGGGACTAGGAGGTTTTCACTCCTGCTTAGAGCTTTGAAGGCTCTTGGTCTAGTTATCCTAAGTCTCTTAGGTTGTTAGTGTGAGGACGGCGGGGGTGATGGGTAGTAGTCCTAGGGCAATTGTTGTGGATAGGGCCAGGGGAATTGTTGATTGAGTTGTTAGGGCTCGTCAGGGGGTAATTGAGTTGGTTGTGCTTGGGGAAATGGTTAGGGTTATTGCGTAGCATAGTCGTAGATAGAAGTATAGGCTTAGTAAGGCGGCCAAGGCTATTAATGTGGCAGTGAGGGGGAGTTCTTGTTTTGCAAGTTCTTGTAGAATTAATCATTTTGGTATAAATCCTGTGAGTGGGGGGAGTCCGCCTAATGATAGTAAAGTTAGGGCGGTAGTTGTTGCTAGAATTGGGCTTTTCGATCATGTTGTTGTCAAAGTGTTAATTTTTGTGGTTGATGCTATTTTTAGTGTGAGGAATGCTGCGGATGTCATGAAGATGTATGTTCCTAAGGCAATTAGGGTAAGTTGGGGTGTGTATTGTAAAATAATAATTATCCATCCTATGTGCGCGATTGAAGAGTAGGCTAGGATTTTTCGTAGTTGGGTTTGGTTGAGTCCTCCTCAGCCCCCAACAAGGGTTGATAGGAGGCCTAGTGATGTGAGTAGTGCGGGGTCAATGGTAGGGGCTACTTGAATAATTAGTGCGAATGGGGCTAGTTTTTGTCAGGTGGATATAATTAATCCTGTTAGAAGGTCAAGTCCCTGGAGAACTTCAGGTATTCAGAAGTGTATTGGTGCTAGGCCAATTTTTAGTGCTAGTGCAGTTATGGCCATAGTGCTGGCCAGGGGGTGAGATATATTATTAATGTCTCATTCTCCTGTAATTCATGCATTTGTAGTGCTTGCGAAGAGAATTATTGCTGCTGCGGTTGCTTGGGTTAAGAAATATTTGGTTGTTGCTTCAACTGCTCGTGGGTGATGGTGTTGTGCTATAAGTGGAATAATTGCTAGGGTATTGATTTCTAATCCTATTCAGGCAAGTAGTCAGTGGGAGCTGGCAAAGGTTAGAGTGGTACCTAGTCCTAGGCTGGATAGGAGAATTGCAAATACGTAAGGGTTCATTGATAGGGGAGGGATTTTAACCGTCATGTTCGGGGTATGGGCCCGAAAGCTTAATTAGCTGACCTTATCTTAGAAAGTGGTGTAGAGGAAGCACCAGGAGTTTTGATCTCCTGAGTATGGGTTCGATTCCCTTCTTTCTAGGAACTGGAGGGGCTTTAACCCTCATAAGCCACTCTATCAAAGTGGTCCTTGGGCATTCAGGCACGGTTCCTTTATTCGTTATAGTTGTGGTGGGAGGCCTGCGAATGCGATTGGTAGGGCGATGTGTCATAATACTAGGGCCAGGGTCAGGGGGAGGAAGTTTTTTCAAACTAAATGCATTAGTTGGTCATATCGGAATCGTGGATATGAGGCTCGGACTCATAGAAATAATATGGAGAGGAGTGCGGCTTTAGTTATTAAATTAATTGTTGTTAATTCTGGGAAGGCGGGGATATGGGATGCTCCAAGGAAGAGGATGGCTGATAGGGTATTTATTAATAAAATATTGGCATATTCGGCTAGGAAGAATAGGGCAAATGGTCCTCCTGCATATTCTACGTTAAATCCAGAGACTAGTTCGGATTCGCCTTCGGTTAGGTCAAAGGGTGCACGGTTTGTTTCTGCTAGGGTTGAAATATATCATATTGCGGCTAAAGGTCAAGCGGGGATTAAGAGTCAGATGCTTTCTTGGGTGATGTTAAATGTCTGTAGTGTATATCCTCCTGAGAAGATGATAACTGATAATAGAATTAGCCCTAGGCTTACTTCATATGAGATTGTTTGGGCTACGGCCCGTAGGGCTCCAATTAGTGCATATTTTGAATTTGATGCCCAGCCTGATCCTAGAATTGAGTATACTGCGAGGCTTGATAGTGCTAGTAGAAATAGAATACCTAGGTTAAGGTCTGTGACTGGGTGTGGTATTGGTATTGGTGCTCATAGAGTTATGGCTAGGGTTAATGCAAGTATGGGGGTTGCTAAAAAGAGGAATGGGGATGATGTGGATGGGCGGATTGGTTCCTTAATAAATAGTTTTACTCCATCGGCGATTGGTTGGAGTAGTCCGTAGGGTCCTACTACGTTTGGTCCTTTTCGTATTTGTTTGTAACCAATTACTTTTCGTTCGATTAGTGTTAAGAAGGCTTCTGCTACTAGGACGGGAACAATGTATGCGAGTGGATTAATTAGGTGAGTTATCAGAGTGTTTAGCATAACTAAGAAGAGGATTTGAACCTCTGGCTGAAAGGGCTTAGGCCTTTTGCAATTACCATGCTCTGCCATCTTAGTATGGCCTTATTTTGGCTAGGTTAAGGTTGTTCTCCCTTTATTTAATTTAGTTGTTTTCATTAATTAGGGGTGAGGCGTACTTTTAGCATGGGCCTCTCTTTTCCGGTCCTTTCGTACTAGGAAAAGTAACGTTACAGATAGAAACTGACCTGGATTACTCCGGTCTGAACTCAGATCACGTAGGACTTTAATCGTTGAACAAACGAACCCTTAATAGCGGCTGCACCATTAGGATGTCCTGATCCAACATCGAGGTCGTAAACCCCCTCGTCGATATGGACTCTGGGAGAGGATTGCGCTGTTATCCCTAGGGTAACTTGGTTCGTTGATCGGCCTGGGGGCCGGATCATAATTGGTCAGATTTTCTGTGACTTGGAAATGTCTTTCTTGGTTTTAGGTTTTTATCCCAGTCCACTCGGAGGATCTTTTTTTCTCCGTGGTCGCCCCAACCGAAGGTAAAATGCCATTGTCCATTAGGTTTGTGCTTTTTAATTAGTTGCTTAACGTGGTTGGATTTGTACCTTAAGCTCCAAAGGGTCTTCTCGTCTTGTAGTTATATGCCCGCTTCTGCACGGGGAGATCAATTTCACTGACTGGAAAGGGGAGACAGCTAAGCCCTCGTTTAGCCATTCATACAGGTCTTCATTTAAAAGACAAGTGATTGCGCTACCTTTGCACGGTCAAAATACCGCGGCCGTTGAACTTGTAGTCACTGGGCAGGCTGGACCTCCTATACTTAGGTGTTTGCAGGAGGCGATGTTTTTGGTAAACAGGCGAGGCTTGTGTTTGCCGAGTTCCTTCCTTTTCTTTTAGTCTTTCCGGGGTGGCACTCCAGTGTGGGGTTAACGATTGTGGATGTTGTGGGTTTTTCTTGATTTTTTTGTTGTTCGCATTGCCCTCTTGTTTTGGGTTCGTTAATTGCCAGTGGTTGGTCCGATCTGGTTTACACTTGTGCCGGGAGAAGGGCGTGCCTTCTTGTTACTCATTTTAGCATGGTCTCTCCCATGTTGGCATGGGGTGGCCTAATAGTTTTAGGGGAGTAGGATTATTTATCAGTATAATAAACTTTGAGCCGTTTGAGCTTTAACGCTTTCTGTTCAGGTGGCTGCTTTTAGGCCCACTAGGACGGCGGGTTTTGTAAAGTATGATCCTTATCCTCCTGTGCAAGGTTGTATCCTTGGTTAAAAGGGCTGTACCCCTTTTAACTAACTCTCGTATAATTTTCTCTTTGTATTAGTTTAGGTAATTACTTATTTTATTTGAGGAATATGAGGCTGAACTTCTATTCATTTCTTAGGCAACCAGCTATCACCAAGTTCGGTAGGTCTATCACCTCTACCCAGAGCTCTTCCCACTCTTTTGCCACAGAGACGGGTTGGCCCATATAGGCTGTCTCGGGGTAGCTCACTTGGTTTCGGGGTTTCAAACTAAAGGTCTCTTTGCTTGAGGGTGCTGGCTAAATCATGATGCAAAAGGTACGAGTTTTAGTCTCTGCTTTTTGGTGCTTATATGGGTTATTTCATTTCTCTTTCAGCTTTCCCTTGCGGTACTTTTTCTATTGCTTAAAGAACCTTTTCCGTCTCCCGTACTAAGGTGGTAAAATGGTTTGGTTTGTGTGTTGTGATTTATGTTGTGTTATTTCTATTATTATATTATTTGAGTAATTAAGCTAGCTGTTTAGCTCAGGGCGATCCAACTTGCATGGATGTCTTCTCGGTGTAAGGGAGATGCTTAACTATCTCAGCCACGCCCTGGGTTTGGTCCAAGTGCACCTTCCGGTACACTTACCATGTTACGACTTGCCTCCCCTTGTCGGTGCTTTGGTGTTAAAATACCGTTTGGTGCTATTTGACAGGGGAGAGTGACGGGCGGTGTGTACGCGCCTCAGAGCCGGGTTCAAAAGGACTCTCTATTTCCTTTTTACTACTAAATCCTCCTTTGAGCACTCTTTTCATAGTGCTGTTCGTGTTATTCTATTATAGAAAATGTAGCCCATTTCTTCCCACTTCGTACGCTACACCTCGACCTGACGTTTTGGGTTGTGCCCATTTTGCTTACTGTTAGTCCTTCACAGGGTAAGCTGACGACGGCGGTATATAGGCGGGGGTGACTAGGAGTGGTGAGGTTTAACGGGGGTTATCGGTTCTAGAACAGGCTCCTCTAGGGGGGTCTAAGGCACCGCCAAGTCCTTTGGGTTTTAAGCTGACGCTCGTAGTACCCTGGCGGACGTTTGTTGTAATTAAACGTCTAGGTTTATGACTGAGCATAGTGGGGTATCTAATCCCAGTTTGTTTCTCAGTTTTCGTGGGGTCAGGTGGGCTATAATTAAAGCTACTTTCGTGTTTGGGCTTCGGACGCTTAGAAGCGTATGACGGCCAAGGGGCCCTTCGGCTTTATTTTTGCTCATCCCTAACCACCCTTTACGCCGTATTTATCAACTAGGGCCTCTCGTATAACCGCGGTGGCTGGCACGAGTTTTACCGGCCCTCTTAGCCCTGACTAAGTCAAGTTTTCACTTATGGCTTAATATTTATCACTGCTGAATTCCCTTGGGGGTGTGGCTTGGCAAGGCGTCTTGGGCTAAAATTTGTGCCTGATGCCTGCTCCTCGTCCCCGGGCGGGGGATTAAGGGCATCCTCACAGGGCTGCGGAGACTTGCATGTGTAAGTTGAGCTAGAGCTGATAGTAAAGTCAGGACCAAGCCTTTGTGCATGCGGAGCTTTTTAGGGCCCATCTTAGCATCTTCAGTGCTATGCTTTATTTTAAGCTACGCTAGC